TAAATAAAAATTTGGATATACGTAAAAATATAATCTGTTTTTCAATCAGAAGGGTAAAAGTCTTTTTTTGTTTAAATATTTTTTATTTATTTTTTTATTAAGTAAGTAAAAAAAAGTTCATTGAATAATTGACGAAGTTCTATTTGCTCAATGAATTACTTCCCCCTTAATCTCTTTTTATTTGTCCACTACTTACTACTTTTTATAAATCTAAATTATAAATCTAAACAGGGGGATGTCGATAGACACAAAAAAGAAGGCATAGTAATCTTTGACGAACAGACGAAAGGGAGAAAAATTATTATTATTTCAATATAAGACGACACAAGAAAGGACAGAAAATCAATCCTTTCTTGTGTCGAATAGAAGATTAGGAAGACTCGTAATGTAATCCCTCCTAGAAATATTTGTTCCTTTCCTTTGTATGCCTATTGTCTATTACTAAGAATGGGATACAAATAATGAATTCCAGACATACGACGAAAACAATATAAACAAAGCAACAAGGGGTTTACAGAATTTTTGACCATACATAATTGTATCGGTCGACAAAAATTTGCGCTTTTTACTTTACCAACTCAATGTTAAAGGATCTCTGGATTTAGAAATTCATTTCGTACAATTGAACCTTTTCAAACTGTTTCTTTTTAAGAACCAAAAAAATTTGTGCCAAAATAACAGATGCCAAGAAGAACAAAAGGCCTTGGACGCGTAATGGATCTTGAAGCACTATTTCTGCATCTCCCTGACCAAACCCCCCCACATTAGGATTGCTTGTTAATGGTTGATCAAGCTTGATAGATTCACCCTCTGAAACAAGAAGTTCTGGTCCTGGAGGTATAATATCAACCACTTTATGCCCATCCGGCGCATCAACTATGGTTATTTCATATCCCCCCTTTTCTTTACGTACTATTTTGCTTACTATTCCTGCCGATGTAGCATTATAGACTGTATTGTTACTCTTACTCCCATCAGGGTAAATCTGACCCCTTCCTCTATTCCCACCCACATATATTGGATATTTTAAGAAGTGAACGTCTTTCCTCGTAGCAGGATCGGGGGAAAGAATAGGAAAGACAATTTCACTATATTTCTGACCGGGAACAGGACCTATCACAAGAATATTTCTTTTATCTGGACGATAACTCTGAAAGGATAGATTTCCCATCTTTTCTTTCACCTCAGGAGAAATGCGATCCGGGGGGGCTAATTCGAAGCCCTCGGGTAAAAGAAGAACAGCCCCTACATTCAAAGCCCCCTTTTTCCCATTAGCAAGAACTTGTTTCAGTTGCGTATCATAAGGGATTCGCACAACTGCTTCAAAGACAGTATCAGGAAGCACAGCTTGCGGAACTTCAATATCCACGGGCTTATTAGCTAAATGGCAATTGGCACATACAATTCGGCCAGTTGCTTCCCGCGGATTTTCATAACCCTGCTGCGCAAAAATGGGATATGCATTTGAAATAGATGCCCGAGTTATTACATATATCATGATCGATACAGAAATGGATCGAGTCATCTGTTCCTTTACCCAAGAAAAAATATTTCTATTTTGCATGGTCCAATCATTGATCCCGGAATTTCTACAATAAATTAGAAAGGTAGCTAGCTAGTATAGTTCCCTATCCACGAGTCTGCCGTTGTACTGAAATATAGGACGAATATCCTGAACAGGTAGAAGTCTAAAGAATAAGTAAGATTGAAAATACTTTGTTTATTCTTTATACGATACGCGAAGAAACATTCTTATTTGATTGCTATCAGGGGATCAAATGAGTTCTTCATTCGTTCATTGAATGATAAATGACTACAAGTGAAGGAGATACACGATTTAAATAATGGAAGATCCAATATTTCACAATTGTATCTAGAATAACTGGAAAAGTGGAAACAAGACCGGATATAATTTGATCGTTATGAGCCAATCCAAAATCATTGTAGACCGAACCAATCATAAGTTCCCAACCATGGGTCGAATGAAATCCGATCCATAAATCAGTAACTAAAAGAATAGAAAAAGCTTTTATTGTGTCACTCAAGTTATAGAGTAATTCTTGAACCCAAGAATTAAGAATGACAAGTTCTTCATTACCCAGAATAAAATAACCACTTAGAATAGCGAAACATATTATATTTGTCGAGAAATGAAAAATGATATGGAAATAATACTCTTTCTGTGTTTTGACTAATTGTATCGTTTCCTTGTGTATTCCTATACGAGGTTTTTGTATATGTGTTTCCGGGTATTCCTTTATCATTTCGTCCAACAGGAATAGTTCTTCTAATTCTATGAATCTTTCTAGAACGTTTTTCTCTTGAATATCATTCAAGAAAGTTTCGGATTGCCGGGTATTCCACCAATTAATAACCCAAGGTTCCAAACTTTTATTAAATGAGAGAGAGACCCACCAAGGCAAAAATACTATAAATACAAGATATGGGAGGGAAGTCAACGCTTTCCTTTTTTTCATTTTTTTTTAGTGAATTGTTAATGAATCTGCTCCATTCGTCGATTCTATACTGATATTTCTATTTCTCTGAACACGAATTCTATAACTATAACAAGGTATCAAACCTAGGGATCTATTCTCATTTTTGTTTACAAATTGAGTCCTTAGATCTATAAAAAATATAGAAATAGAATAAGGGTCCTTTATAATTCTCAGAGATATCTCAATTGGGTAAATTTCAATTAATTTTATCTTCATTTGTTCCTGTCTGTCGATGAATACTCGAAAACCTGCTTGAAGTAAGGAATATTATTTGAATTTCGAGACGAAAAAAGCCTCCAGGATCAATTAATTATTTCGAAATGTTTCACCGCCTAACCACAGTTTAGGAATAACGTAACATATCAATTCATCTTGGTTATAAAAAGATGAATTCTGTATTACGATTACGAAATAACTGTTCGGATATGTTTGATGAATGCATACTTATTAGACTTTTTACTAATATAAATTGGGCCCAATACACATACAAAAAATTGTTTTTGATATACAAAAAGTTGCTTTTTATTATAGTTTAGTTGTTCCGTATACGCGCTCCCACTTTTGTTTTCTTCTATGTGAATTGTCCCGCCAACGGAAGTGTGGGAAATCAAATCCTAATATGTTTTGTTTTGCTCAAATGAACTTTCTGAATAAACTTCAATTGTATTAAAAATGGAATTATCAAGTTACTTCCCTCATACTGAAGAAACATTAATCTGAGAAAACATTAATTCTTCAGTTCATTTCAAAATACTTCAATTGGTACCCGCAAGAAATAGGCTAATTCGGCAGCTTTTTGTTCAATTTCTCGTGGAGTAAGATTCTCATCAGTGCCAGTCAAGGGAAGGGCTCCTTGGCCCCTGATTTCCATATAAAGGACACGACGAGGATAAAGACCCTCTTTAATCTCTATTCTGATGGATTGGATATCTCTCATAAGGAAACGAAGGAAAATACGACGATTTATTCCAGGAAATCCCCAACGAAAAATAAAAACTATTCCTTTTTTTCTATCAAATTGGTCATAACCACTACCTACATTCCACGCAATTGTACACCACAAATAGGAACTAATGAATAGACCCGCGATCCCATAGAAAGACATCACGATCCCTTGTGGAAAAAAAATGATTTGCTGAGATGGAAATACGGATATAAGATTCCTACCAAGATAACTGGAAGTTCCAACTACTAAGAACCCTAATGAACCTAAAAAAAGGATACAGGCCCAACAAAAATTACTTGTTTTTCGAGACCCCGTTATAAGTTCTATCCATATATGTTCTGATCGCCAGTTCATACTATACTTATACTATACTAGATCCTGTTGTATTCGATTGGAATTGAGAGAATAACCCCAATGAATTTGACTTTACTTTTCTTGACCCCGAAGTAACTCTCATCAACTAGCACTATTTTGACGGGAACTATTAGGAGTAATTGGTTAGATACATTGACTTTCTATTTAATAAAATTTTATTTTAATAAAATAAAGTATTCGCCGATATATTTTTAACCAGTTGTACTTGCATATAATATGCATGCATTTATGTGGATATTATGTATCCGTATGCATATCCGTCTTTCATTTGTGTTCGGAAAGAGCCACATATCGTATCATATTACACTAACTAAATATCTGTATTATGATCTAGTGTTGAAATAAATTGATGAGATTTGGTCCCATCGAATTTAGACAATCTTATTTTTTTGGACATGAAGAAATAAAGAAGCCATTGCCATTGCCGGAAATACTAGGCCCACTAAAGGCACAAAAATGGAGGGTAAGTTGAAATCTGTCATAGAATGGATGTCCCAATTTAATATTTGTACCTATTATAAAAATATCTTATGATAAATTAAGTATATCTATTATTATTATAAATAATATTAAGTCGTTAATAAGTGCAAGGAATGTAGAATTGAATTAAGTGTACCTATTCATCTTTCCACATAAATATGTATGATAATTCACTTTAAGATAAGAAATTTTATTATTCTTCTTCCCCCACCCTTTATTCTTTCTATTTTTCTAATAAGGCTATTTTTCTAATCTAATAAGGGATTTTTTATTAAAAAGTTTATTATTTATTATGAGTTCACGACTTTCACTATAATCCGATCCAACAAAAAAAAAACGGCGACTCGATTCTATAATAAAAAAATAAAAAGCGGGGGTTCTTGATAGATATAGAAATCACTTCTTTCTATATGTCTTCCATACCATATATGTCTTCTAAATTAATTATAATTATACTCATATAATTATAATAATTATATTATAATTATATAAGTATAAGAAATTATATTTATATATTATTATAATATTATTATAATTATTATATTATAAGTATAAGAAATTAAGTATAAGAAATTATATTTATATATTATTATTATAATTATTATATTATTATATATAATATATAAGTATAAGATAAGTACAAGAAAGAAATTATATAATTATAATATATAAGTATAAGATAAGTACAAGAAAGAAATTATATAATTATAATATAAAATAATATAAATTAAATGAATTTTAAATTATAAAAATTATAATTATATAATTATATAAGATATATATATATTATAGATCTGAAGGAAAAGATAAAATAAAAAATAATTATCCGAAACTTCTGACTCTTACTACAATACAAGTATAACTTAAATTTTTTTGATTACGATGAACTAAATAGAAATACTCGTTCGCTACAAATAATTGAATCGAGTGCTATACTTTAATTTCTTGAATTTTGATTCAGAGGAAAGAAACCGTGGAGCTGAAATAACTCACTCAGAACACCCTTTAAAGGATTACGTGGTACGATTGGGTCGAATAAGCCCTTATGGAATGAATACTCAGCCGCTTGTGAACCGTCGGGTACTTTTTTTTTCAATGTTTGTTCAATTACTCTTTTACCCGCAAATGCAATGGAGGCATTTGGTTCAGCAATAATGATATCCCCCAACATACCAAAACTGGCTGTTACTCCACCGGTTGTAGGAGATGTAAGGATTGGGACATATAAGGATTTTTTATTTGATTGATAATTATATAAAACGGAAGAGATTTTAGCCATTTGCATCAAGCTTAAACTTCCTTCTTGCATGCGTGCTCCCCCAGAAGCACACACAATAATGACAGGTAAAGATCGATTAGTAGCATACTCGATCAAACGGGTGATTTTCTCGCCGACTACGGATCCCATACTACCCCCCATGAACTCAAAATCCATAACCCCAATTGCTATAGGAATACCGTTTAGCTGACCTATGCCTGTTTGAACGGCTTCAGTTAAACCTGTCTTTCTTTGATAAGAATCAATACGATCTTTATAAGGTTCTTCCTCTGAATGAAATTCAATAGAGTCTATAGGAACCATACCTTCATCCATAGGATCCCAAGTGCCCGTATCAATCGAAAGTTCGATTCTATCTGAACTACTCATTTTCAAATGATATCCACACTGTTCACAAATATGCATTTTTAACTTTAAAAATTGTTGAAAATGTAATCCAAAACAGTTTTCACATTGAACCCATAAATGTCTGTATTTTTTATTTATATCGAAATCATTAGACTTTCCTCTTATATTGAAACCGTCGCCATTAATACGAGTTTTTATACTAGAATTCCCGCTTTTACTACGACTTACACGTTCAGTACAAATGCAACTATAAATATAACTGTTACTGTAATTGTCGGTACCGCCTGAAATAGAACTGCTGACTTCAAAACGAAGATAAGTATCAATGCAACTATTAATGTAATTATTCCAACTAGATTGAATATCATACATGTAATGATAATCGTAGTGATTCTTACTTTTAGACCCGCTATTCAAATAACTGGGAAAAAAACTTTCTAGTTCACTTAAAAAAGAACTATCATTGTCAATCTCAAAAATCTGATTTTCAATATCAAAATATACAGAATAACTGTCACCATTACTATCCCTAACTAAAAAAGTGTCATCAGAGATCAAACTCCAAATATTCCCGATATCAAATAAATAATCAACATTACTGAAAGTATAACTGTCACTATTACTCCAACTAGGAGTGTTTTTCCCCGTATTATTTATAATGGGTTCTTCACTTCCACCGGTATTTCCAATAGTATCAGAACTATCCATTGATTTACTTAACCCACACCTATGTTCTAACTTTTCGTTAAACAACATCGAATTGAACCACCATTTTTCCATAGAGTCTTACCATCCCCTATTTGATGAAAATACAATAGATGAATAGTCATTCGATGAATAATCATTTTACTATTTGATTTCCTATCAGAATTAAGCATATGAATCCAATCACTAGGATTGTTAACTAACAACTAGTGAGTATTGAAAGAAATCATTCTCTTTTGGGGGGAAGCCGGGGGTATCACTTCGATATACCGATATATATATATATATATATATTATGATAGAAGATAGATATGATAGAATCTTTTTCTCAATTATCACTATAAAGACAGGTTTCTTTCATGTCATGTACAAATTCTCAAGGAAAAGATAAGATAAATAGTTCTTTCTTTTCTTCTTATAAATTTATAAATTAATTCTTCATTCTAATAGAATCTCGTATCGTATAATTAAATAATACGTTTGTATTGCAACATGAACGAAAAAGACAATATACAGAACGGTTAGAAGGGGCCCTTCCCTGGCTTGATCTATGGTCTGAAGTTATAGAATAGAAAATGATCCACCAATAATCCTATGTATAGGAAATGAAATATATATATATATATATATATAATATACACTATACTTCCTTACCTTAATACTTACTATAGTATATATTTCTCTATAGTATATATTTCTATATTTCTATTATTAATAATTTATTAATAATTAATAAATATAAGAAATATAATATCTAGTATACTAGTAAGAAGTATAAGAAGAAGTATAAGATATACTATAAGAAATATAAGATACTCATTCTTTATTCGATTCGGCTCAATCCTTCTTTTTTAGGAAAAGATTGGGCC